ATGTATTTATATTATTATAATATTATAATATATGGAAGTCATAAGTTCGAGTTTGTTAAAGACAGGGCTGTAATCTTTATGTAGGGGGGTAGGGGGGTATACGTTTAATTTGGTTTAATGGAGGGGGTGTGAAAGAGGTGTGTAGTTACGAGTATATCATCATTATGTCCTTGAAATCAGTTATGTAATTCTTATTTTATATCTTAATTCATTAACTTACAATAATCTTTACAAGATAAAATGTTCAACCTTATCCTAAAATTGACGCGCTGCACTCTGAAATGTCAATTGAAAGGAAAAAGAGAAAAAAATAACCTGACCCCCGTGGAGAGAACGCCCGGCATGTGGGATTATCTCGCTTATGAACTCCACCAATAACTTATGTCAGCGTCGATGAAAGAATGAGGAATGAACCAATTAATGGCCCTGAAGTAGGAACCAAATGCCAGGAATAGTTCACTAAGTGAAACCCCCACTATTGTTGTCCCTCACCTTCAATAACCGTATGACTTAAGAAATCAACTGATGGTCGGTTCTTACTACATTAAACATTGTGAGAATTATAGAATATTGAATCCTGGTATATCTAGACTTATGAGTTGTTTAGCTAGGTCTTAAATTACGTCTATTATTTAATTCAATTATAGAGTATGTTCAGTTATGCTTTTAGGTATCTTTGTGTTTTGTACTTGTTTTATGCACTTAGTCTCTTAGTGGTTAATTTGATTAATATGTCTTATATACATACTATTAATGTTGTATATATATATATGGGGATAATACATATATGTATTATCAAAGAGTAGTTTAATAAAGAATGCTGGCTTTGGGAGCCAGTGGTGGGGGTTGAAGTCCCTTCTTTTTGAGCACAAGGGGGGATTTTAACCCTCGACATTCGGTTTACAAGACCGACGCTCTGAGTCTGAGCTACTAGTGCTTCTAGTTTATTATTTTGTTTTCTAATCAGCCGGCCATTGGCATGAAGATTAAAAAGAGGGAGAAGTAAAGGACTGAGGCAATTTGGCCGATAATGATGTACGGGTGTTCAACAGGTATACCTCCAATTCATGTTAGAATTGCCACGTCGGCAATAAGGGTTCAGAATAAGAACTGTGAGAGTGGTCGGAATGTGAGGCTTCGTTGTTTTGATGTGTGTAGGAAAGGAACTACTATAAGGATCAAGATTGAGGCAAGAAGGGCCAAGACGCCGCCTAGTTTGTTGGGAATTGATCGAAGGATTGCGTATGCAAATAGGAAGTATCATTCTGGTTTGATGTGGGCGGGGGTTACTAGGGGGTTGGCTGGAGTGAAGTTGTCAGGGTCTCCAAGGTAGTTGGGGGAGAATAGGGCAAGTGTGGCGAGGGCCGATAGTATAACAGTGAACCCTAGGAGGTCCTTGTAAGAGAAGTAAGGGTGGAAGGGGATTTTGTCTGCGTTTGAGTTTAATCCTAGCGGGTTGTTGGAGCCTGTTTCGTGGAGAAAGATAAGGTGGACGACAGCGGCTGCTGCGATGATGAATGGGAGGAGGAAGTGGAAGGCAAAGAATCGTGTTAGGGTGGCATTGTCTACTGAAAAGCCCCCTCACACTCATTGTACTAATGTGTTTCCCACGTATGGGACGGCGGAAAGAAGGTTTGTAATTACAGTGGCACCCCAGAAAGATATTTGTCCTCAGGGGAGGACATAACCTACAAAAGCGGTGGCCATAACTAGCAGTAGGAGGACGACTCCTACGTTTCAGGTTTCTTTGTTGAGGTAGGAGCCGTAGTATAGGCCTCGGCCAATGTGGGAATACAGGCAGATGAAGAAGAATGAGGCGCCGTTTGCGTGCAGGTTGCGAATTAATCAGCCATAATTAACGTCTCGGCAGATGTGAGCAACAGATGAAAAGGCAGTAGAAATATCTGATGTGTAGTGTATTGCAAGAAATAGTCCTGTAACAATTTGTGTGATAAGGCATAGCCCGAGAAGGGAGCCGAAATTTCATCAGGCAGAGATATTTGAAGGGGTGGGGAGGTCAATTACTATGTCGTTTACGATTTTTAGTAGGGGGTGGGTTTTGCGTAGGCTGGCCATTGGTGTTTTTGTAGTTGAGTAACAACGATGGTTTTTCACGCCATAGGTCCTGGTTAAAATCCTGGCAGAAACTATGTTTTATGCGCTTGTTCTTCTTTTATTAGGGATGTTGGTCGTGATAATTGTATTATCTACAAATCCTGCCCCTTTTTACGGGGTTTTTAATTTAGTGCTGGTTGCACTTTTTTGTTGTGGGGCCTCTGTGTTGCATGGGGGGACTTTCTTGTCTTTAGTGTTGTTGATAATCTACATGGGGGGCATGTTGGTTGTGTTTATTTATTCGTCAGCGCTGTCTGCAGAAAAGGACCCTGAGGCTCCGGCAGGTTGGCAGGTTTTATTATTCTTTTTTGGATATCTTTTTTTTGTCTTTGGCATTTTATATGCAAATACGGTTCTTGATGAAGAGGTTTGATGGGGGATTTCTGGTGAGTTGGATTGAGATTCAATTTTTCGGGGGGATATGGAAGGTGTGTCACTTATATACTCAAGTGGTGGCGGGGTTCTGTTATTAGGGGCTTGAGTCTTGCTATTGACGTTGTTTGTGGTCTTAGAGCTTGTACGGGGGTTAGATCGGGGGAGTCTTCGAGCGGTTAGGTTAGAAGGAGTAGGGTTGATAGAGCGAGGGTAGTGAGGAAAAGAACAAGGTATGTCTTAATTGATCCTTGCTGGATATTACTAATTGTAGATACTACAGGGGTGTTGAGGGATGTAATAGCCTTAGGTCCAATTTTTTCTAGTCAGGCAAGGTCGATGGCTTGGGTGGCGATTGCCTGCCCTAGGATTAAGTTGATCTTAGGGGAGGCACGGTGTAGCACGGTTGGGAAGAAGCCGAGCATGTTTGAAAAGTGATGAGTTGATAGGTGGGGGGTGGGTTTAAGTTGTTTGGCGGTTAATGAGGCTAGCTCTAGTGCAATTAAAAGGCCCAGGATAGTAACGATTAGGGCGGTGAGTTTAATAACTGCGGGTATTGACATGATGGGTGTTTTTGTTGGGAGCAGGTTTGAAGTAATTAGTAGACCAGCGATGATGCTGCCTCAGGCTAGTCGTTTGATTGGGTTGGTTACGGATGGGTTGTTTTCATTAATTGGTGAGTAGGGGTTGAAGCGAGGGTGACCCATGGATACGTAAAATACAACCCGCAGGCTGTAGATGGCAGTGAAAGAAGTTGCCAGGAGGGTAAGGCATAGGGCTCAGGCGTTTAGTTGGGAGGTGGTCAGGGATTCAATAATGGCGTCTTTAGAGAAGAAGCCTGCTAGAAAGGGGGTGCCTGTCAGGGCAAGGCTTCCGATTGTCAAACATGAGGAGGTGACGGGGGCTAGGTGGTGTATTCCTCCTATTTTGCGAATGTCTTGTTCATCATTTAGGCTGTGGATGATGGATCCGGAGCATAAGAATAATATGGCTTTGAAAAAGGCGTGGGTGCAGATGTGCAGGAATGCAAGTTGGGGTTGATTTAAGCCAATGGTGACTATTATTAAACCTAGTTGGCTGGAGGTTGAGAAAGCTACAATTTTTTTAATGTCGTTTTGGGTTAGGGCGCAGGTGGCGGTAAATAAGGTGGTTAGGGCCCCCAGGCATAGGCAGAGTGTGAGGGCTTTCGGGTTTGCTTCCAGTAGGGGGGAGATTCGAATTATTAGGAAGATTCCTGCAACCACTATTGTGCTGGAGTGAAGTAGGGCAGAGACCGGTGTGGGGCCCTCTATTGCAGAGGGTAGTCAGGGGTGGAGCCCAAATTGGGCTGATTTACCTGTTGCCGCTAAAATTAATGCAATGAGTGGGAGGGTTATGTCTATGTTTTTGGTGGTAAAAAAGATTTGTTGCAGTTCTCAGGAGTTTAAGTGGGTAGCCATTCAGGCCATAGCAATAATTAGCCCAATGTCTCCGATTCGGTTGTATAAAACGGCTTGGAGGGCAGCTGTGTTAGCATCTGCTCGTGCGTATCATCATCCAATGAGGAGGAAGGATATGATACCAACACCCTCTCAGCCGATGAAGAGCTGAAATATGTTGTTGGCGGTAACAAGGATAATTATTGCGATCAAGAAGATTAATAGATATTTGAAAAAGCGGTTTATGAACGGGTCTGAGTGTATGTATCAGGCTGCAAATTCTAGGATCGACCAGGTTACGTACAGTGCGATGGGGGTAAAGATGATTGAGTAGGCATCGAATTTAAGGCTGATGCTGATATCAAATGTGTGAGTATTTATTCAGTTTAGATTGGTGACAACGGACTCGGTCCCTTCATTCAGGTGGAGGAACAGGGGTAGAAGGCTAATAAGAAAGGCAAATTTTACTGCTGTTTTTACTTGGGTTAGTGCCCAGTTTGGGTTTTGTGGTTTTGGGTTTAAGGTTGTTAAAACGGGGTAAATAAGAATTGCAAGGATAATAATAAGAGTAGATGTTAAGGTTAGAGGGGTGGAGTGCATAGCTTTTACTTGGAGTTGCACCAAGAGTTTTTGGTTCCTAAGACCAACGGATCTGCTATTATCCTTCAAAAGCCAGGTCGAATGAGCCTCGGAATTTAACCGGGGGAGTGAAGATTAGCAGTCTTCATTGTTGCACACCTCTTTCGGTGGACAAGAGGGGTTTAACCTCTATTTTTAGAATCACAATCTAATGTTTTAGTTAAACTATGTCTACAAGCAGTTCATCCTCAGATTAGCTCTGGTTTCATGACGATTAAGAGTAAGGGAAGAAGGTGAAGGGCAATGAGGAGGTGTTCTCGGGTGTGTGAGGGTTCAAGAGCCAGAAGGTGGTTGGGAGCAGGTCCTCGTTGGGTTATTAGGAATATGTATAGTGAGTAGCCTGCAGTGATTAGGGTGCCTAAGCCAGTTAGGCCAATTGTCCAATAGGACCAGTTGAATAGGGAGGTGATGATTATTAGTTCTCCTATTAGGTTGGGGAGGGGCGGGAGTGCTAGGTTAGCAAGACTAGTAATGAATCATCAGGCTGCTATTAGGGGGAGTATTATTTGTATTCCTCGGGCAAGAAGTATTGTTCGGCTGTGTGTGCGCTCATAGTTTGTGTTGGCTAAGCAAAATAGGGCGGATGATGTTAATCCGTGTGCGATTATAAGGATTAGTGCACCAGTGAATCCCCAGGGGGTTTGAATGAGAATGCCCCCAACTACCAGGCCCATGTGGCTGACAGATGAGTATGCAATTAGTGATTTTAGGTCTGTTTGACGTATGCAAATGGAGCCTGTTATAATTACGCCTCAGAGGGCTAAGATAATAAATGGGTAGCTGAGTTCTTTTGTTAGCGGGTCTAAGGTAATTATAATGCGCATTATGCCGTAACCCCCTAGTTTTAGCAAGACGGCAGCTAGAATTATGGACCCTGCGATTGGGGCTTCTACGTGGGCTTTTGGTAGTCAAAGGTGTACCCCGTAGAGAGGTATTTTAACTAGAAATGCTAGAACACATCCGGCTCATCAGATTTTATCCGCGTAGGTGGTTAGCTCTAGTTGGGCCAGGTGGGGTAATATTAAGAGGGATAAGGACCCAGCTGAGTTTTGTAGAAGCAGGAGGGCAACAAGGAGCGGGAGTGAGCCTGCTAGTGTATAAAAAAGAAAATAGGTCCCTGCGTTAAGACGTTCTGCTTGGTTTCCTCAGCGAGTAATGAGGATCAGGGTAGGGATTAAAGTGGCTTCAAACATTACGTAAAACATAATTATTTCTGTGGCAGAAAAGGCCAGGATTAGGAAGAATTGAAGGGAGGCAAGCAAGGTAATATACATTCGTTGTCGGTTAACGGGTTCGTGGGATGTGTGGTTTTGACTAGCTAGGATTATTAAAGGGAGAAGTCAGCATGAGAGGATTAGAAGGGGGGTTGATAGGGGATCGGTGGCTAGATAGGGGTTTAGAAAGGTTCATCCTGTCTCAGAGGTATTTTTCAATCAAAGGAGGCTAGTGAGGGCAATTAAAAGGCTGTTGAGGAGAGATGAGGGTCATAATCATTTAGGGGATGACAATCATGCTGTAAGGATAAGTATGGTCGTTGGAATTAAGATTTTTAACATTGCAGAAGGTTTAAGTTTTGTATGTGGTCTGACCCGTGGGTTCGAGCTGTGGCAACCATCAGAGCAAGGCCAACGCCGGCTTCACATGCTGAGAATGTTAGGAGAAGCAGGGGTGTGGCTGAAAAACTGGTGGAGGTTATTTGCAGGCTTCATGTTGAAAGTGCAAGGAATAGGGCTAATATTATACTTTCAAGACATAAAAGTGCAGATAAAAGGTGAATTCGGTAGAATGCAAGGCCAAATAGCCCTAGAAAGAAGACTGAGGTGAATGAAAGTTGGATGAGGGTCATTAGGTTAATTATGGACTTTAACCATAAGTTTTTGAGCCGAAATCAAATGTTTTACTTAGACTAATTACCTATTCGGCCCATTCAAGACCCCCTTGGAGTCATTCGTAGGCTAGTCCTACTGTAAGGAGAATTAGAAGGGCGGAGGCTCATAAAAGTGTAAGGGTGGGGGAGGGGAGTTGGTCCCCTCAAGGGAGGGGAAGGAGAAGAGCGATCTCTAGGTCGAAGAGGAGGAATAGGATTGCTACCAAGAAAAAGCGTAATGAGAACGGGAGTCGGGCTGACCCTAGGGGGTCAAAGCCGCATTCGTAGGGGGATAATTTTTGGTAATCGGGCGTGAGGGCAGGAAGTCAAAATGAGACTGTCATTAGGACTAAGGAGAGGGCCGTAGTAATAGCTAATATGGTGGTTAGTAAGTTCATTATCTTTCCTTGGAGTTTAACCAAGACTAGGTGATTGGAAGTCACAGGTACTGACTTTATACTAGAAAGATTATGAGCCTCATCAATAGATTGAGATATAGAGGAATAGTCATACAACATCTACGAAGTGTCAGTATCAGGCGGCTGCTTCAAAGCCAAAGTGGTGTTCAGAGGTGAAGTGGAATCGGACCTGTCGCATTAAGCACACTGCCAGGAAGGTTGAGCCAATAATGACGTGGAGGCCGTGGAAACCGGTAGCAACGAAGAAGGTTGAGCCGTAGACTCCGTCTGCGATTGTGAATGGGGCTTCGTAGTACTCTATTGCTTGAAGGAATGTGAAGTAGAAGCCTAGGAGGATTGTTAGGGTGAGGGAGTGGATTGTTTGTTTTCGTTCACCTTCTATGATGCTGTGGTGGGCCCAGGTTACAGTTACACCGGATGCTAGTAGAACTGCTGTATTCAGGAGGGGGACTTCGAAGGGGTTTAAGGTAGTAATGCCTGTAGGGGGTCAGCAGCCCCCTAATTCAGGAGTGGGGGCGAGACTTGCGTGATAGAATGCTCAAAAGAAGCCGAGGAAGAAGAAGACCTCAGAGGTGATAAATAGAATTATTCCGTATCGGAGGCCTTTCTGGACAGGGGGTGTGTGGTGGCCTTGGAATGTGCCTTCTCGAACGATGTCTCGTCATCATTGGTATATTGTGAGTAGAAGCAGGACTAGGCCTAGGGTTATAAGGATGGTTGAGTTAAAGTGGAATCAGATGGCTAAGCCTGATGTTAGAAGAAGGGCAGCGACTGCTCCTGTGAGAGGTCAAGGGCTTGGGTCTACTATATGGTATGGGTGTGCTTGATGGGCCATTAGACGTTTTCTTGTAGGTAGAGGCTTAGAAGAAGTACGAATACATAAGCTTGGATCATTGCAACAGCTACTTCTAGAAGGGTTAAAAGGAATAGGAGAGCTGATGTTAGGATGGCGACGGTCGGTATTAAGGGGAGGAGTACAAAAGCTGCTGTGGCAATTAGTTGGATTAATAAATGTCCTGCGGTGAGATTGGCTGTTAGTCGTACACCTAGTGCCAGGGGTCGGATGAAAAGGCTAACCGTCTCGATAATGATTAGGACGGGAATTAGTGCATTGGGGGTTCCTTCTGGAAGAAGGTGGCCTAGGGCTGCGGTGGGATTGTTTCGCATCCCGATGATTACTGTGGCGAGTCAGAGGGGTACAGCTAGAGCTATATTAACGGAAAGTTGAGTAGTCGGAGTAAATGTGTATGGGAGGAGTCCTAGCATGTTAATAGTGATTAAAAACACTATTAGTGATGCAAACATAAGGGCCCACTTGTGGCCTCCTATGTTTAAGGGGAGAAGGAGCTGTTGAGTAAAACGGTTGATGAACTGACTTTGAAGGGTCAAAAGGCGGTTATTGGTTCAGCGATTGGTTGGAGTGGGAAACAGCGTTCATGGTAAAAGGAGGGCTAGGGCAATTAAAGGGATGCCAAAAGCGGTGGGGCTTAGAAATTGGTCAAAGAAGCTTAGTGTCATGTTCAGGTTCAGGGTTTAATTTCCTTGGGGCAGGTATTTTGAGAGGAAGGCTCATTTGGGAATGCGTGGGCTATGATTTTTGGGGGAAGAAAGATTAAGAATACACATCAGGAGAATAGTATGATAAGGAATCAAGGTGCGGGGTTGAGTTGAGGCATTTCACTGAGGGTGGTTGGTAGGCACCATTTTTAGCTTAAAAGGCTAACGCTGTGTCCGTTTTAGCTTCTTAGTGAGGCATCTTCAAGCATTAGGGAGGATCAGTTTTCAAAATGTTCTAGTGGGACGGCTTCAACGACGATTGGCATGAAGCTGTGGTTAGCTCCACAGATTTCGGAGCATTGACCATAGAAGACTCCAGGTCGGGATAGGATGAAGGCTGTTTGGTTCAGGCGTCCAGGTACGGCGTCCATTTTTACGCCAAGAGAGGGGACGGCCCAGGAGTGGAGAACGTCTTCTGCTGAGACTAGAATTCGAATAGGAGAATCCACGGGTACGACCATTCGGTGGTCGGTCTCTAAAAGGCGGAATTGGCCGGGGGTCAGGTCTTGTGTGGGGATTATGTAGGAGTCAAAGGCCAGGTCGTTGTAGTCTGTGTATTCATAGCTTCAGTATCATTGGTGGCCTATGGCTTTGATTGTTAAGTGAGGGTCGTTAATCTCATCTATTAGGTAAAGAATTCGAAGTGAAGGAAGTGCAATAAGGATGAGAATAATAGCTGGTAGGATGGTTCAGATAATTTCAATTTCTTGAGAGTCTAGGATATACTTATTGGTTAGCTTGGTGGATACCATGGCAACAATAATATAAAGTACTAGTGTGCTGATGAGGAACACAATTATTAAAGCGTGGTCGTGGAAGTGAAGAAGTTCTTCTATTACTGGTGAAGCTGCATCTTGAAACCCTAGTTGTGAAGGATGTGCCATAACAGTAAGACACGTGGGGGTCCAACCCACAATTCTACCTTGACAAAGTAGTGTAATGTCTGTTTTACTAGAGTCTTATGAAGAAAGTGACAGAGTGGTTTTGTAGCTGGCTTGAAACCAGTTTACGGGGGTTCGATTCCTCCCTTTCTCGGTGGGAAAGTTGGGTTTGGACGAAGGCGGGCTCTTCAAATGTGTGATAAGGAGGGGGGCATCCGTGTAGTCACTCTACGTTTGTAGTTGTTAATTCGACTGATTGTACTTCTCGTTTGGCGGCGAAGGCTTCTCAGAGGATAAAAAGGAACATGATTACTGCCACTAGGGAGACTATTGAACCAATAGAGGAGATAATGTTTCATAGCGCATAGGCGTCTGGGTAGTCGGAGTATCGCCGAGGCATTCCTGCTAGGCCAAGGAAGTGTTGGGGGAAGAAGGTTAAATTTACGCCAATAAATATCACTACGAAGTGGATTTTAGTTCAAGTGCTGTGGAGGGTGTAGCCTGAAAACAGGGGGAATCAATGAACAAAAGCTCCCATGATTGCGAATACAGCGCCCATTGATAGGACATAGTGGAAGTGGGCGACGACGTAGTAGGTATCGTGGAGTACAATGTCTAGGGATGAGTTGGCTAAAACAATTCCGGTTAAACCTCCCACTGTGAATAGGAAGATGAAGCCAAGAGCTCATAGTATGGGGGTTTCTCACTTAATGGACCCTCCATGTAAGGTTGCGAGTCAGCTGAAGACTTTTACTCCTGTTGGAATTGCAATAATTATAGTAGCAGAGGTGAAGTAGGCTCGGGTGTCTACGTCCATTCCGACGGTGAATATGTGGTGAGCTCAGACAATAAAGCCCAAGAGCCCGATAGCCATCATGGCTCACACCATTCCCATGTAACCAAAGGGTTCTTTTTTGCCCGAGTAGTAAGCTACAATGTGTGAGATTATTCCAAACCCGGGAAGAATAAGAATGTACACCTCCGGGTGACCAAAGAATCAGAATAAGTGTTGGTACAGGATGGGGTCCCCACCTCCTGCCGGGTCAAAGAAGGTAGTATTGAGGTTTCGATCAGTGAGAAGCATCGTGATTCCTGCTGCAAGGACTGGGAGGGATAATAATAGGAGGACAGCAGTAATTAAAACGGCCCACACGAAAAGAGGTGTCTGGTACTGTGAAATTGCTGGGGGTTTCATGTTAATAATTGTTGTAATAAAATTAATAGCACCCAGGATGGAGGAGACACCTGCGAGGTGGAGAGAAAAGATGGTAAGGTCTACAGAGGCTCCTGCATGGGCTAGATTTCCTGCTAAAGGGGGGTAGACGGTTCAACCCGTACCGGCCCCGGCTTCTACGCCTGAAGAGGCGAGAAGGAGAAGGAAAGAGGGTGGAAGTAATCAAAAGCTTATGTTATTTATTCGAGGGAAAGCCATGTCAGGGGCCCCGATTATAAGGGGCACTAATCAGTTTCCAAAGCCCCCGATTATGATTGGTATTACTATAAAGAAAATTATTACGAATGCATGGGCTGTGACGATTACATTATAAATTTGGTCGTCGCCCAGGAGAGCGCCGGGTTGGCTGAGTTCGGCTCGAATAAGAAGACTTAATGCTGTGCCTACTATCCCGGCTCAGGCACCGAAGATTAGGTATAGGGTGCCGATATCTTTGTGATTGGTTGAGAAAAATCAGCGTGTGATTGCCACAGGTAGAATGGCTGAGGGTTAAGCGGTGGCTTGTAGCTCCATATACAGAGGTTTAAGTCCTCTTTCTATCAGCCCTGGGGTGTTACATGTTAGATTGCAAATCTAAAGAAGCAGATTGACGTCTGCCGGGGCTTTCCCCGCCTTTTGCCTCTGCAAGGCGGGGAAAGTTAGATGGAAGCTCGTTGGTTTTGGGCGCTTAGCTGTTAACTAAGAGTTTGCAGGATCGAGGCCTGTCTATCTAGATAAGGCTTTAGCTTAATTAAAGTGTCTGTTTTGCATGCAGAAGATGTGAGATAATGGCTTGCAAGTCTTATCAGGGACTGAAAGATTTTCACTTCCACTGAGAGCTTTGAAGGCTCTTGGTCTGGTGTTAACCTAAGTCTCTTATAAATTAAAAAGTGAGAGTACCTCGGGGGTTAGGGGAAGGAGCAGTATTGAGGAAGATATTAGAATAGCAGCTGGTAGGGTTTTTTTATTTGTTTGGGTTCGTCAGGGGAGTGTTCCTGTTAGGTTGTTTGGGGCGATAGTTAGAGTTATGGCGTATGAGAGGCGCAGGTAGAAGTAAAGACTCAGGAGGGCGCTGAGGGCTGCTAGTGTGGCTGTGATGCCTAGGCCTTGTTTGGTTAGTTCCTGGAGGATAAGCCATTTTGGTATAAAACCAGTTAGAGGGGGAAGCCCTCCTAGGGAAAGAAGGATGAGGGGCATTAGGGATGAGATAATTGGGGTTTTGGCCCATGAGGTGGTAAGGGTTCCAATTGTTGTGGTTTTGTTTATTATGAAAACAAGAAAGGTGGAGGATGTTATGATGATGTAAAGTGCTAGGGTTATTACGGCTAGGGCTGGTGAGAATTGGAGGATGATAATTATTCAACCTAGGTGTGCGATGGAGGAGTAGGCTAAGATTTTTCGGACCTGGGTCTGGTTTAGTCCGCCTCACCCTCCAATGAGTATAGAGAGGATGGCAAGTACGATCAGGAGTGTTTGATTGTTAGGTTGTGTTTGTAGTAAGAGGGAAAATGGTGCAATTTTTTGTCATGTAGCTAAGATGAGCCCTGTTGTAAGGGTTAAGCCTTGTATAACTTCTGGGAGTCAAGTGTGGAGGGGGGCTAGTCCAATCTTTAAAGCTAGTGCGATAGTGATCATGGTGGTTGGGATTGGGTGGGTGGTTTGTTGTAAGTCTCATTGGCCGGTTATTCAGGCATTGGTTGTAGCTGCAAGGAGAAGGGTGGCTGCTGCGGCAGCTTGGGTTAGGAAGTATTTTGTGGTGGCTTCAATTGCTCGTGGGTGGTGTTGTTGGGCTATTAGGGGAATGATAGCAAGAGTATTAATTTCTAGGCCCATTCATGCAATTAGTCAGTGAGTGCTGGTAGTTGTGACTGCTGTTCCTAGGAGTAAGCCAAATACGAGGGAGGCAGTGATATAGGGGTTCATTTGCAAAGGGGGGATTTTAACCTCCATTTTTAGGGTATGGGCCTAAAAGCTTATTTAGCTGACTTTACTAGAAAATGGTGTAGTGGAAGCACTGAGAGTTTTGATCTCTCCGGGTTGGGTTCAAGTCCCTTTTTTCTAAGGAGCTGGAGGGAATTTAACCCTCATGATTCACTCTATCAAAGTGGTCCTTTATTTCAGGCACAGTTCCTTTATATCTGAGGGGGGAGGCCTGCTATTGTGGTGGGCAGTGCAAGATGTCAGATGATAAAGGCTAATGTAAGGGGTAGGAAGTTTTTTCATGTGAGGTGCATTAGTTGGTCATAACGGAATCGGGGGTATGAGGCCCGGGCTCAAAGGAAGATGAGGGATAAGATGGCTGTTTTTGTTATGAGGTTGGCAGAGGTTAGCTCTGGGAAGGTAGGCATGTGGAAAGCCCCTAGGAATAGGATTGTGGAGAGCGTGTTTATTAATAAGATGTTGGCGTATTCTGCTAGGAAGAACAGGGCGAAGGGTCCTCCTGCGTATTCTACGTTGAAGCCCGAGACTAGTTCGGATTCGCCTTCTGTTAGGTCAAAAGGGGCCCGGTTTGTCTCAGCTAGGGTAGAAATGTATCATATTGCTGCGAGGGGTCACGTTGGGACAATTAGTCAAATGCTTTCTTGAGTTACATTAAATGTTTGGAGGGTGAAGTTTCCTGTAAAAATAATCAGTGATAGAAGGATGAGTCCTAGACTTACCTCATACGAGATTATTTGGGCAACTGCCCGTAGGGAGCCTATTAGGGCGTATTTTGAATTAGATGCTCATCCTGACCCAAGGATTGAGTAGACTGCTAGGCTGGAGATGGCTAGGACAAATAGAATGGCTAGGTTTAGGTCGAGAATGGGGTAGGGAAGGGGTATTGGGGTTCATATTATTATAGCAAGGGTGAGGGCTAATGCAGGGGCAACAATGAAGAGGATGGGGGCTGAGGTGGAGGGTCGAACAGGCTCTTTGATGAAGAGTTTTACCCCGTCAGCAATAGGCTGTAAGAGCCCGTATGGCCCAACGATGTTAGGCCCTTTTCGTAGTTGCATGTATCCTAAGACTTTCCGCTCGATTAAGGTTAGGAATGCTACGGCTAGTAGGACGGGGACGATGATGGCTAAAGGATGGAGTAAGTGAGTAATCAGTGTTGTAATCATAGTTAGGGAGAGGAGTTGAACCTCTGTTCGAAGGGTTTAAATCTTTTGCAATTCCGGGCTCTGCCACACTAACATGTTATGTTCTTTAACTTGATTTGTGTGCTCTCTTATTTGCTTGAGTGGGGCTCAGCGAGTGAGAGTGAGGCATGTTTATACATTGGCCCCTCTTTTTCGGTCCTTTCGTACTGGAAAAAGGTACTTCATAGATAGAAACTGACCTGGATTACTCCGGTCTGAACTCAGATCACGTAGGACTTTAATCGTTGAACAAACGAACCATTAATAGCGGCTGCACCATTAGGATGTCCTGATCCAACATCGAGGTCGTAAACCCTCTTGTCGATATGGACTCTAAAAGAGGATTGCGCTGTTATCCCTAGGGTAACTCGGTTCGTTAATCGGCCTTGGCCGGATCATTGTTGGTCAGATGTTCTGTTACTTAGAGTGGTAACTCATAGTTTTAAAAAGGGTGTTTTTGTTCCACATGGGGGTTTTTTGTTACCCCGCGGTCGCCCCAACCAAAGACATTAAAACAGGTTCACTAGGTTTATTCCCTTTGTTTGGGGTTTATTGACAGAGGCTGTTTTTTGTCTAAAGCTCCATAGGGTCTTCTCGTCTTATGGTATTATCCCCGCTTCTGCACGGGGAGATCAAATTCATTGACTTAAAAAAGGAGACAGCTAAGCCCTCGTTATGCCATTCATACAGGTCCACATTTAAAGGACAAGTGATTGCGCTACCTTTGCACGGTCAAAATACCGCGGCCGTTAAACATATAGTCACAGGGCAGGCGTGACCTCTTATTCAATGAGGCAAGAGGCGATGTTTTTGGTAAACAGGCGAGGCTTTGAGTTTGCCGAGTTCCTTCTTTTTCTTTTAGTCTTTCCTATTTAGCACACCAGTGTAGGGTTAACGGAAAAGTATTAAATGTTTTTCTTGTTTTTAATTTAGTATTTATTTCCCTCTTTGGTTGGGTCCGTTGAATTTCGGCGGGGGTTCGTTCCGATATACACTTGTGCTTGGAGGGGGTCGGCCCCTTATTACTCATTTTAGCATTATTTCTTCTATGGTGGCATAGAGGAGCCCGGTAGAGGAAGGGGTTGGGAGAGGTTTATTGGTATTTGTGGTGGGGATGTGCTAGAGCTTTAACGCTTTCTTATGGTGGCTGCTTCTAAGCCTACTTAAGCGCATGTACCTTGGTTCTGTATAATCCTTATCCTCCTGTTAAAAGTTGTTTCTTGTGTCAAATGGGCTGTACCCCCTTTGACTAACTCTTTTGGTTTCTTAAAGTCGGGTTGGTATAGGTAGTTGTGAGTTAAGAAGCCAAAAGGCTGAGCTTATACTCAGTTCTCGGGCAACCAGCTATAACTGAACTCGGTAGGTTTGTCACCTCTACTCAAAGCTCTTTCCACTCTTTTGCCACAGAGACGGATGTGCCCTATAAAGGCTGTCTTGGAGTAGCTCATTCAGTTTCGGGGTGTTAGACTAAAGTGCTCTTTGCCTAATTGTGCTAGCTAAATCATGATGCAAAAGGTACGAGGTTTGATCTCTGCTTTTTTTTACTTTGATGGGTTGTTTCATTTCTCTTTCAACGTTCCCTTGCGGTACTTTATCTATGGCTCCTAGTTCCTTTTCTATCTCCTATACTAGGGTGGTAAAATGATTTGTTTTATCTTTTGAGTATTTTAGGGGGTATTTACAGTGGTTTGTTGTTGGTGGGGTGGGGGCTAGTTGTTAGGTGTCGGGGCAGCTCGATTTGCACGGGCGTCTACTCGGTGTAAGGGAGGTGCTTTAATCTGTTAAGCTATGCTCCGATTTTTCCAAGTGCACCTTCCGGTACACTTACCATGTTACGACTTGCCTCCCCTTTTCTTTTGGTAACTTATTATTTATTATCAGATTAAGAGTTTGGGGAGAGTGACGGGCGGTGTGTGCGCGCTTCATAGCCGGTTTCAGCAAGACACTCTTCTTCTTGCTTACTGCTAAATCCTCCTTCGGGTGTGCGTTTCAGCACATCTTTCGTGTTCTCTAGGCAGAGAATGTAGCCCATTTTGTCCCCCTCCATACGCTACACCTCGACCTGACGTTTTTGGCTATGCCAATTTTGTCTACTATTTGCCCTTCACAGGGTAGGCTGACGACGGTGGTATATAGGCGGTTGAAACAAGGAGGGGTGAGGTTGAACGGGGAGTATCGGTTTTAAAACAGGCTCCTCTAGATGGTTTTAAAGCACCGCCAAGTCCTTTGGGTTTTAAGCTAATGCTCGTAGTAACCAGGCGGATTATGTGTGTAGTATCATATCATGTTTAGGGGTAGGCATAGTGGGGTATCTAATCCCAGTTTGTTTCCTAGCTTTCGTGGGTTCAAGTTGATGAGGCTACTTTCGTTATTGTTCTTCATTACTTCGGAAGCGTATAACAGCCTTGAAGATGTTCGGCCTCAGTTTGTTGTTTACATCTTTAACCACCCTTTACGCCGTTGGCTAACAACTTGGGTCTCTCGTATAACCGCGGTGGCTGGCACGAGTTTTACCGACTCTATAGATCATAACTAAGTCAAGTTTTCACTTATGGCTTAATGTTTATCACTGCTGAATTCCCTTGAGGGCGTGGCAAAGCTAGGTGTCGTGGGCTACAAGTTTGTGTGCCTGATACCAACTCCCGATTTCCGGGTGGGGTGCGGGGGGCATTTTCACTGGGGTGCGGATACTTGCATGTGTAAGATTGATCAGAGTTGTTAGTAAAGTCAGGACCAAGCTTTTGTGCTTGCGGGGCTTTTTAGGGCCCATCTTAGCATCTTCAGTGCTATGCTTTAATTAAGCTACGCTAGC